GACGCGGTGATCAGTTAGATCTTTGATTGAGTAATATTTATTTCTTTTTTATGGACCTCCTTCCCGCAGGAGGTCCAATGCAAGTTGCAATTAAACTTTTTTGTTTTTTTTTGTTCAAATATTTTATTGTGATTCGACATCAAATAAACTGACTCACGCTCTGTAGGATTTGAACCCACGACATCGGGTTTTGGAGACCCGCGTTCTACCGAACTGAACTAAGAGCGCTTTCTTATGCTTATGACAGGGGATACAACTGTACTGTAAAGAAATCTACCCCAATGCATCTTGCATACATATAGTATAAAAAACGGAAAATTATGTACAATTTGAATCGTTCTCAATTAATCCTCGTTACTGTCCATATGAAGAAGTAATAGGTAGGGATGACAGGATTTGAACCCGTGACATTTTGTACCCAAAACAAACGCGCTACCAAGCTGCGCTACATCCCTTTTTTTTTTTTCAAATTGTTGGGCAGTCTCATTCTACAAAATACCTGTCTTGTTTTCCATATCTTCATTTTTTCCTCCATCTATATACAATTTTCTTATCATTTCTTCTATTCCTTTTGGTTTCATATAAGAAAATCTTATACATATCATAAATATAAGAATTATATACATCTGAAACCTAACGTATAAAAAAGTTTTATCAGTAATGTTCAGGAACAGGGGATTAGATGAAAATCTCATCTATTGATTAATTGTACATATCTATTTTAGCATTTAGTTCGGAATTCTGTGTAAAATAAATACAAATGATCTTGAACTACAACATCTGACCATATACACATATGTATTACAATCCATGGGAAAGGAGGATTTTCAATGCGAGATATAAAAACATATCTCTCCGTAGCACCTGTGCTAAGTACTCTATGGTTTGGGTCTTTAGCAGGCCTATTGATAGAGATTAATCGTTTATTCCCGGATGCCTTGTCATTCCCATTTTTTTGATTCTAGTTATTGATTATGTGAAGAAATGAATAAAATTAGAGATACAATTCTACATGACTCAAATTTCGAATTTCCTCCCTCCTTTTTCAGTTCTTTCATTTCAGTTCCTTAGCTTTAGGATAGGGAGAAAAGAAAAAAAAAGTGTATGGAACCTCAAAAAAATGTGATAGATCGAAGATCGAATTTGGGAGACCTAAAATTTAAATGTGGATCCAGTCTAGGGAGGGTTCCGCGAAATCATAGCATAGAAAGAAGATACTTAAATTAAATAAGTAAATAAGAATAATAATTTAAATTTAGTGGATTTAGGATAGGAACAATTGATAGTTAGAAAGAAATTGTATTACTTAATTATTACTTCATAAAATTATTATTTTATTACTCTATAAAATAAAAAATGAAAATTTTTACTTAATTACATTAATAATTACATTAATATTAATTTTTAAATTTGAATAAATAATAATTTAATGATAATTGCAACGAAATTTTTATAAAATTCCATTTCTAGTTAGTAACTTCTATTTAATTTATTTTTGTTTTCTTCTTCTTCAGCTCGGATCGAAAATGTAAGAGTTAAGCCGATACAAAATTCAAAGGGGGTTTATGGCTAAGGGTAAGGATGTAAGAGTTATAGTTATTTTAGAATGTACCAATTGTGCCCGAAATGATGTCAATAAGGAATCACCGGGTATTTCTAGATATATTACTCAAAAGAATCGACACAATACGCCTGGTCGATTAGAATTGAGAAAATTTTGTCGCTATTGTCACAAGCATACGATTCATGGGGAAATCAAGAAATAGATTGAACGGAACACATGTGTTCTTTTCAAGTCAAAGAAGAAAAAGAGCTTAACATATATTTAATTTTCATTTTTAATATAGAATATGAATAATGTGTATACATTATGCATACAAATCAAAGCCTATTTTGGTAGGATCTGAAGTAAATAAAATAAAGAAATAGAATTTTAGAGATAAGGAATAAACCATGGATAAATCCAAACAATCTTTTCGTAAATCCAAGCAATCTTTTCGCAAATCCAAACGATCTTTTCGTAGGCGTTTGCCCCCAATTAGATCGGGGGATCGAATCGATTATAGAAACATGAGTTTAATTAGTCGATTTATTAGTGAACAAGGGAAAATATTATCTAGACGGGTGAATAGATTGACTTTGAAACAACAACGATTAATTACTATTGCTATAAAGCAAGCCCGTATTTTATCTTTGTTACCCTTTCTTAATAATGAGAGACTATTTAAGAATAAAAAATCGGAGTCGATCCCCCGAACTCGAATTACTCGTCCTAGAAAAAAAAAATAGACATACTCCTCAATTGACTCCAAACTCCAATTGTAACTCAAGTTCCGATGTGTTTTTTGTTCGAAAAGGCCTAGAATCTAGAAGAGTGGGTTCCGGTGTTAAAAGAAAAAAAAAATTCCCATTTTTTTTAAACATGTTCGTTCATTCCTATTACTTATTTTTTTTTAAGTGATTTTTATTCTATCTTCCCGGAGAAGTCACTCCGGGGAATTCTGTTTCGTTTCAATCATTCCTTTACTGTACATGACTTTATAATCTACTTTATTTGATTTGATGATCTTGTTGGAAATCATGTAAAGACAATTCTTATTTGATATAGCTATTTGTGCAGGTATTTTACGATTAAGAAGCAATTGCTTCTTGTACAGATTATGTATTAATATACTATAACTATACAATACCAACTTTTCGCGAGTTATTGCATTTATCCGAGTGATCCACAAACGACGAAAATCCCTCTTTTGCCTGCCTCTATCTCGATGAGAGGAAGCCAAAGCTCTAATTTTTTGTTGAGTAATCGTTCGAATAAGTCTCGAATGAGCCCCTCTAAAGGTTGACGCAAAAAAACGAATTTTTGTTCGACGTCTACGAGCTATATATCTCCGTCTAACTCTTGTCATTGAATCAAATTAAATCTTAATGAATAACTAATTGATTTCTATTCTTTCAGCCATCCTTTTATCCCCCTTGGTCAATGAATAACAAAACGGATTATTCCGATATATAAAATATGAATTCGAATGGCTTTTGCTACTATAACCTTCCTTACCACCATTTTTTATTCCTTTCAGGCATTTCACCTGAAAATAATAAATTATAATGATACTAAAAAAAAGTGGGTTCCTTCGTTTCTATGGTTATTTCTTAAACGGCGAGGTCCTCTCTATACACCGGAGCTTCTTCTTTCATTTAATCAAATGGTATTGTGAACTTGTATAGTTCACACTCTTTGGCTCTACCCATCAATTATCAATTATAGAGTAATAGCTCTTTTCACAATAAGAGTTATCTATACAGTAACGGCATTTAATTAGGAAAGTTGGCTAGGTAGCTGACCCTCTTAGTCCGTTCTTTTAACAATGGGAGCATAATTTTTTTGCTTCTTATGATACCATTTCCTCCGCTTAATGGATAACTATTTACTACCTATGGGGAATTGCTTTTCATCTCAAATTTAGGTGATTGGATTTACACCAATGGAAACCATAAATTCCATACACAATATAGATATATGAAAAATCTTTTCCATTTACTCTATTCATTGGTGCCGTTCAGTAATACTGGAAAAATTTTATCATTTGTATTTGTTCGAACTCATGATCTGAACGAGTCGCACATACACCCTAGTACATGTTCCTCGACGCTGAGGACATTCTCTAAGAGCGGGAGATTTCGTAACATTTCTTATTGGCTGTCTTGCATTTCTAATAAGTTGTTTAATAGTTGGCATGTCGTATATATATATATATACGTTGTATATATAATTAGAAATTAGAATGGAATGGGTTGGTTTAGATCGATCTTAACCTGAGAATTAATCTGATAATTAATGATTATCCATTTTTTCTATTCAATATAAAATCACAGAAAATTAAATTACGGATAGATTTACAATAAAAAATCCTCGAAATCCTCAGGATCCGCCCCTACAAGATCAACAATGCCGTGAGCTTGGGCTTCTGTTGCTGACATAAAAATATCTCTTTCCATGTCTTGGGCTACAACCCAAAGAGGCATACCTGTTCTTTGTACATAAACCTTTGTGAGGGTTTCGCGAAGTTTCACTATCTGTCTCGTTTCCCTGAAAAAGTCCCCTGATCTTCCGTCATAAAAAGAACTAGCAGGTTGATGAATCATAATCCTAACCTAATGTTATTGATATAACAGGTTCTTCTATCTCGCATGATTGGGCTAAATTAAAGGATAAAAAAAAAATAAAAAGAAGAAAATGGAATTGAACAACCGTACGGGCATTTCTATGTTGCATACGGCTCCGCAATGGAATTTACTTTATTCTTCTCTTCTATCGAAGAAATATAATTTATCTGATTCAGATCGTTGAATTATCCATTTACCACCCTTCCTTTCGTAGGAGTAAAAAATACTATGATGGTTCTGTTGCTTTATATAGATATCTTATCTATGATTTAGCAATCCCAAAGTTCCCTTCTGATACGATCAAATAAGGAAATTTTTTTTTTTCGTACTCTTTCATAAGATGAATATCAAAAAGAGACTTCTGGTGTGGAAGAAAAAAAGTTTGTGACGCTGAAATGTACTCCCGACACATAAAATCAACAAATCGGAAATACCCTTTGTTTCATACTACTATCTCGATACAAAATGTCATGTTATGAAAAAACAATAAAATAAAATAATGGTTTGTTTAGATCGAACTCGAAATGCCATGCTATTATTACTTATTATTCATATTCAATATGGCGAAGGCATAGTGTTTCTTTTTTTTTTCAAATAAAAACTCATTGGCGCCAAGCGTGAGGGAATGCTAGACGTTTGGTAATTTCTCCTCCGACCAGGATGAAAGATGCCATTGAAGCGGCTATTCCCATGCATATTGTATGCACGTCGGGCGTCACAAATTGCATAGTATCAAAAATAGCTATTCCTGATATTACCCATCCGCCGGGAGAGTTTATAAATAAATAAAGATCCCTAGTCTGATCTTCTATACTGAGATATACCATGAGACCAACAATAGTATTCGAGATCTCCTCCTTGACCTCTTGTCCTAAAAAAAGTAATCTTTCTCGATAAAGTCGGTTGATTAGGACAAAATCCTATCCTTTAGTCCTTTAGGAGCCGTACACGCACCTTTGGATGCATACGGTTCAAAATAAAAATTAAATGGAGAAAAAAGAATCAATGTGTCGATTCTTGTTCTATTTCTTTTTTCTTTAACTTAATAGGTTTTTCTTCCATTTTTCAAAAAACATGAGATGTGTTCTCGCTTCCTTACCTATAAAAAAAAGAATTTATTGAACTTATTGAAATTGAACTAATCTCTCTCATTGATGTATTATTTCATCGATATTCAAATCACGATGCAATTTTCTTGTTCCTGAATGGGCCCTTGCAATTCTTTTAGGTTCATGTTCTACTCCGGGAAAAGATCTGTCCGAATTTTATTTGCACATATAGGGCAAATAATCTCAGTACCACTTCTTTTTTTTTTCAATTCGTTTCATGTCTTTTCCCAACTCAACTATTTGATGTATTCATCATGCTATTCTGTTGGTTATTGGTTGGACGTTTGAAATCACTCTTATAGTAACTCATCTTACTTATAGTAATATAGTAAGGATAAGAATCCTTTATAATACAAGTAATAATCATACATATATTACCAATTTGGTATTTTCTGAACGGAGCCTGAATACTTTATTTTTCCAAGTGAACCATAAATCCTCCTAATTGATAATATGGATCCCAAAATGCAAATATAAATAAATTGATCTAATTACACTTCACGCTCCGAATGATTGATGCTTCCCTCAATACAATATTTCTTGGGCGAAACAGAGGATATCTCGATCGGGGGAGAAAACGGGTAAATTCCATATGACTCAATATGTCTGACAAGTCGCACTATAACTCAACCCAAGTTGCATCTTCCTCTCCGGGATTCCGAAAAGGTACTTTTGGAACACCAACGGGCATTAATTTAAAGACAAAATTGAGTACTATACTTCGCGTTAATATGGAAACGTAACAATGGCTTTATCATCTTTATCTCTTTTTCTCTTTATTGTATTTTATACATAGATTGAAAGGTTTATATTGAAAGGTTTATAGAGTAAGATAGAATGAATAAAGAGAAAATTTAACTAACGTATCAATCGTTGGAATGATAAACAAGTATCTATGTATTTGTTTCCCTAAAGTAGGAGTAATCCTCCCATTGCGTATTGGTACTTATCGGGTATAGAATAGATCCGCTTCTCTTTGTTCTTACAAACAGAATTTTTCCCTTATTTTCAATGGAACGGAATAAATATTAACCTTTTCTCATACAGAATCTACTGAAAAGTTAGGTACATAGTATAGTCTTTTCCAATTCCAATGCGATAAAATAAAGTGACATAGTGTCTAGTTTTTTTTTTTGATAAAGGGGTGTTTCCATGGGTTTGCCTTGGTATCGTGTTCATACTGTCGTATTGAATGATCCTGGTCGATTACTTTCGGTCCATATAATGCATACAGCCCTAGTTGCTGGTTGGGCCGGTTCGATGGCTTTATACGAATTAGCAGTTTTTGATCCCTCTGACCCCGCTCTCGATCCAATGTGGAGACAAGGTATGTTCGTTATACCCTTCATGACTCGTTTAGGAATAACCAATTCGTGGGGCGGTTGGAGTATTTCAGGGGGAACTATAACGAATCCAGGTATTTGGAGTTATGAAGGTGTGGCAGGGGCACATATTGTGTTTTCTGGTTTGTGCTTCTTGGCAGCTATCTGGCATTGGGTGTATTGGGACCTAGAAATATTCTGCGATGAACGTACGGGCAAACCTTCTTTGGATTTGCCTAAGATTTTTGGAATTCATTTATTTCTCTCGGGGTTGGCTTGCTTTGGTTTTGGCGCATTTCATGTAACAGGTTTGTATGGTCCTGGAATATGGGTGTCCGATCCTTATGGACTAACCGGAAAAGTACAACCTGTAAGTCCTGCATGGGGCGCGGAAGGCTTTGATCCTTTTGTTCCCGGAGGAATTGCCTCTCATCATATTGCAGCGGGTACATTGGGCATATTAGCGGGCTTATTCCATCTTAGTGTCCGTCCGCCTCAACGTCTATACAAAGGATTGCGTATGGGCAATATTGAAACTGTACTTTCCAGTAGTATCGCTGCTGTTTTTTTTGCAGCTTTCGTTGTTGCTGGAACTATGTGGTATGGTTCAGCAACAACTCCAATCGAATTATTTGGTCCCACTCGTTATCAGTGGGATCAAGGATACTTTCAGCAAGAAATATACCGAAGAGTTAGCGCCGGACTAGACGAAAATCTAAGTTTATCGGAAGCTTGGTCTAAAATTCCCGAAAAATTAGCTTTTTATGATTACATTGGTAATAATCCGGCAAAAGGGGGATTATTCAGAGCAGGGTCAATGGATAACGGGGATGGAATAGCTGTTGGATGGTTAGGGCACCCTGTCTTTAGAGATAAAGAAGGGCGCGAGCTTTTTGTACGTCGTATGCCTACTTTTTTTGAAACATTTCCGGTGGTTTTGGTGGATGGAGACGGAATTGTTAGAGCCGATGTTCCTTTTAGGAGAGCAGAATCAAAGTATAGTGTTGAACAAGTAGGTGTAACTGTTGAGTTCTATGGTGGCGAACTCAATGGAGTCAGTTATAGTGATCCTGTGACTGTTAAAAAATATGCTAGACGTGCCCAATTAGGTGAAATTTTTGAATTAGATCGGGCTACTTTGAAATCTGATGGCGTTTTTCGTAGCAGTCCAAGGGGTTGGTTCACTTTTGGTCATGCTACGTTTGCTTTGCTCTTCTTTTTCGGACACATTTGGCATGGCGCTAGAACCTTGTTCAGAGATGTTTTTGCTGGTATTGATCCAGATTTGGATGCTCAAGTGGAATTTGGAGCATTCCAAAAAATAGGAGATCCAACTACAAGGAGACAAGTAGTCTGATACAAGATTGCTCTGGTATCTTTCGCCTTTTTTTTTTTATTTGACACAGGGTTAGAGTACTTAAGAAATCTTGACTTGAATCGCTATCTTTTCCTTTTCTTTATCTTTATATTTTATACTATATGGTAAATGATGCCAAATGAATAGGTGTGGAAGCTATAATTGTAAACCACGATCGAATCTATGGAAGCATTGGTTTATACATTCCTTTTAGTCTCTACTTTAGGGATAATTTTTTTCGCTATCTTTTTTCGAGAACCGCCTAAGGTTCCAACTAAAAAAGTAAAATAATTTTTCATTATTTCAATTGAAGTAATGAGTCTCCCATATAGGGTAGGGAGACTCATTACTTCAACTAGTCCCCGTGTTCTTCGAATGGATCTCTTAGTTGTTGAGAGGGTTGCCCAAAAGCGGTATATAAGGCGTACCCAGTAAAGCTTACAAGTAAACCAGATATAAAGATGGCGATTAGGGTTGCTATTTCCATTTTTAGATAATTTCAAGATCACAATACAATGGATCTATAATAAGATCGTTTATTTACAACTACAACGAAATGGTATACAAAGTCAACAGATCTCAACCAATGATTAAATAAATAGGATTTATGGCTACACAAACCGTTGAAGATAGTTCTAGATCTGGGCCAAGACGAACTACCGTAGGGAATTTATTGAAACCACTGAATTCGGAATATGGTAAAGTAGCTCCGGGCTGGGGGACTACACCACTAATGGGGGTCGCTATGGCCCTATTTGCGGTATTTCTATCTATTATTTTGGAAATTTATAATTCTTCCGTTTTACTGGATGGAATTGCAATGAGTTAACTTTAATAAGAACTATGAAGTACTAGTAAAAAATAAAAAAAAAAATTACTTTACTTAAACTTTTATTTCTAGACCATTTTGGTAGTTCGACCGTGGAATTTATTTGTTTCGGTATCTCCGGAATATGAGTGTGTGACTTGTTATAATTGATCCTATTAATAATACAGAGAATAGTTCTGTCATCTCTATCAAGATGAGTCTATTTCGTCAGATAATTATTCTAGTATCTGGAACACGAAATCCGTGTAATATAAAATAGATCAAGAAAAGTAGAATAGATCAAGAAAAGAAATACGAAAACTATGATTCATAACTAATATTCGGACCTCGAAACCGGACTCCAAAAATTTCAAATAAATATTTCCTAAATCAAACGATTTTTCTTCTTTCAGACTTACTTTTTTTTTTTTACCGAAGGACAACTCCTTTTCTAGATCTAGATTTTGTTGAGTCATAACATACATTCATTGAATAAGTGATTATGAAAGTGTTCTTACTCAGAGAACCCTTGAGTTTAGCTTGGCTTTATTAAATCATCGTGGTTCTAGTATGAATCTGGAGTTTCAATTGATTCATGGGATCTCAACAAGTGAATTCCTATACCAAATATATATATATATATAATAGTTAAAAAAGATAAATAAATAGTGAAATAAGAGTCAATACACATTACAAAACAAAAAAAAAACAAGAAATCAAATTAAAAATAAATAGGAAAGAGAAGATTCAAGAGGCCTGTAATAATCAACATAAAAAAAAACGGATGAGCCGACTTGATATTTTTAGGCCTTATCATACAAAAAATACAAAGAATAGATTTCCCATTTTTTTTTACTTCGTATCTTTGGGTCGGAGTAAATCAAGCGGCTAAGCTAAGAAGTTTTGAACTTTCTATTACATATTACATATCTGTTGAAATCAACATTTGTATGTTTCTGCTTGAGCCGTACGAGATGAAATTCTCATATACGGTTCTCCGAGGGGAGTTTCTCGGTTTTGGGTTACCTATCTCAATAAAGTATATGATTGGTTTGAGGAACGTCTCGAGATTCAGGCGATTGCAGATGATATAACTAGTAAATATGTTCCTCCTCATGTCAACATATTTTATTGTTTAGGGGGGATCACACTTACTTGTTTTTTAGTACAAGTAGCTACAGGTTTTGCTATGACTTTTTACTACCGTCCAACTGTTACAGAGGCTTTTTCATCTGTT